GTAATTTACAATTTTATTAAATTGATATTCATCATATTATAATTAATTAAATTAAATAAGTAAAATTTAATTTTTTTTTTTTTTTTTTTATATCATTTTTTTTATATTAATTATATAAATATATCTAAAATCTATCTAATATAGAAATTATTTGGAAAATAAAAAAAAAATACATATATGTGTATATGTAAATACATTATGTTATACATTATAGTTAGAAGTAGTTCTATATATTCTAACTATTCTATCTATATCGTTAGATATAGTTAGTTCTATAGTTAGATATAGTTAGTTCTATAATAGTTAATAAAATATGAACTATATACAACTATATGGTTCTAGTTCATATTAAATATAAATATAGTTAGTATTATAAAATTAAAATAAATAGCTAAGCTAAGATTGGCTAATAGATGAAATCCGGTAGTTTCTTTGATTTCTATATACTATTTTTCTCTTATGTTATGTGATATGTGTATGTGATATGTGAGCCCGCTTAGCTCAGAGGTTAGAGCATCGCATTTGTAATGCGATGGTCATCGGTTCGACTCCGATAGCCGGCTTTTTTCTATCGATTTTTTACGTGATTGAGAGTCTCTATCCCCATTTTATCAAAATGTTGAATAACTGATCCATCTATTATGTCGTGGTAACTTGCAACTATAAATAAAAAACAACATGTTGGAAGAATTAGATCTCTTTCTACAGAACAAATCATAAAAGAACAAATTATAAAACGTAGCCACAATTTCCTATATATACAAAAAATTTTAAAATTATATTTATATATAGAAAATAGAAATTATATATATACATATATACCAAAAATACGGATAGTGATACAATTTATTTTATTCTACTTTTTTGTAGTATTTCAATAAATTTAGCTTTGCTTTGTTTATCCTTTAGTTCAGTCTTAATTTAGAGTTCAGTTTTAATTTTTGTTTATTCTTAAACAATGAAATTTCAATAAAATAAAAAAGGAGTCTTTATGTCTCGTTACCGAGGACCTCGTTTCAAAAAAATACGTCGTCTAGGGACTTTACCAGGACTAACTAGTAAAAGACCTAGATCCGGAAGTGATCCTAAAAACCAATTGCGTTCTGGTAAAAGATCGCAATATCGTATTCGTCTAGAAGAAAAACAGAAATTGCGGTTTCATTATGGTCTGACAGAGCGACAATTACTTAAATATGTGCATATCGCTGGAAAAGCCAAAGGGTCGACAGGTCAGGTTTTACTACAATTACTTGAGATGCGTTTGGATAATATCCTTTTCCGGTTGGGTATAGCTTCGACGATTCCTGGAGCCAGGCAATTAGTTAACCATAGACATATTTTAGTTAATGGTGGTATAGTGGATATACCAAGTTATCGTTGTAAACCGAGAGATATTATTACTACGAAGGATAAACAAAGATCGAAAGCTCTGATTAAAAATTATATTTCTTTATCCCCCCACGAGGAATTGCCAAAACATTTGACTTTTGACTCATTCCAATATAAAGGAGTAGTAAATCAAATAGTAGATAGTAAATGGATTGGTTTGAAAATAAATGAGTTGTTAGTCGTAGAATATTATTCCCGTCAGACTTGAACCTCACAAAAATAACAAAGAAAAATTCATAGAATTTTGTCTGTTTTTGCCGAAATAAAAATAAATAGATCTAAGGGCCTTGGTCCGAATTTTTATTATTCACCTATCACAAACGGACAAGCGGTAATATTTTTTGCTCTTTCTTTTTCCGATATTTGTATTTTACGTATCACAGTAATGTGATTAGGAATCGAGAATTTATATAAAATAAGGATCCTCTTGTTGAGATGATGGTATTTGATTTGATTCAGTAACGTTGGTGAATTAAGATAAACGGAAAGAGAGGGATTCGAACCCTCGGTAAACAAAAGTCTACATAGCAGTTCCAATGCTACGCCTTGAACCACTCGGCCATCTCTCCTACATAATCTTATTATTGACCAGAAACCGAGTGAATAGTGAATAGCGAGTCATTCATATTATTGCAGTACAAGTGCGACTGATGAATAGTTCCATAGGAAAAATTCCTTTCAAATCAAATAAAATTTTCGATTTCTCAACAAAAATTTAGCTCATTAGCTATCCCATAGATCTAAAAATTATTGAATCGTCCCGTGTATTTTTATATTTAAATTGTATGACATGGCATATGCATGTTATGCAAACAAAAAACAAAACGAAATAATTTTTCTATAAAAAAATGGATTAGACTAAGGTAAGTATCCGTTTTGTTTTTTGTTTCTTCTTTGGATCATAACCAAATAAAAGCTTCTCGAATTATCAGAATCCGCAGTACAATCCTTGGTTATTCAACTTAGATGAAATATTTATAGTTCCGTTCATTGTTATACTACGAAATTAGAATGAAATCGAATCTGATTTCAATATTTCATATCTCTCCTTGTCCAATCCAAACAAAAGGTCCACATCTTTTTTTATAATTAGTCTGTTTTTATTTTATGTTATTTCGTACCGTACAATTCCTTTAGTTTGCGGGATCATTTTCCCCTTACCCTAAGGGTAATGAAAAGAATTATAGAATGGATTGTTAATTATGCCGAGATCTCAGATAAATGCAAATTTTATTGATAAGACCTCTTCAATTGTGGCCAATATCTTATTACGAATAATTCCGACAACTTCCGGAGAAAAAAAGGCATTTACCTATTACAGAGATGGTGCGATTTGATTCTTTTTTTTTTTTTAGGTCCAGTATTACGAGAAAGAAAAGAGACATGGTTCGAGATAGAAAAAACCAAATTATTAAAATAAACCCACGCTTGGTGAAGGTGAAGTTTGTAGATAGAACAATTCCTTCTGTCGTGTATCCTCGATTGATGCAGCCTCGGATGCTTCAATTGTTGATTTTAGTATTTAGCGAAAGGTTACACCTATGGGTTCCGTATTGCGAGTCAATCCTACTCCACTAGTACCAATAGGCAGCATAGGGGAAGAAGCACTACACCTAGGAATCAACAACATGAAAACTTTGTTATAAATTACCCTTTTCCTTATCGGTATCGGGGCTAACAAGAATGGTTGGGACAACAAACATCCATCTCGTTCGTACTTTGGGTATCCGTATAACCATCAAAGATCGTTGAAGTGACTAATTCCTGGAAATAGGGGGCGTTGAGGACAAAGAAATTGTTGGAGTTACCATTTCCATCTAGTACTAATACAGTTGGTGTTAATAAAAAACCTCTTGCAGGAAGGCTGGCTAGAGATTTCTTGTAAAAATACTAGCTCCTTTCAGTTCATAATGAGAATAGTAAAATTTGAATTTCATGGATTATTTCCCTTAGTACTATGCGCAGAAAGAAGGGAGGAGCCATATGAAATGAAAATCTCACGTACGGTTCTGGAACGGAGATTCTTTGAATAGAATGAACGACCGTAACGGATGTTGGCTCAATCCGAAGGAAATTATGCGGAAGCTTTACAAAATTATTATGAAGCTACGCGACCAGAAATTGATCCCTATGATCGAAGTTATATACTCTATAACATAGGACTTATACACACAAGCAACGGAGAGCATACAAGGGCTTTGGAATATTATTTCCGGGCACTGGAACGAAACCCATTCTTACCACAAGCTTTTAATAATATGGCCGTGATCTGTCATTACGTGCGACTATCTCTACTATAGAAAGAAGGAAAAAAGATCCAATTAACTAGTAAATACTAGAATGAAATAGGTTTTCTACATATGCGTCGTCTAAAGCAACGGTTTTTATCAGCTGTAGCAAGTAAAGAGACTTCACGAGAACCAAAATTAAGAAGAAATGGATAAAGCCTATATACTCCATGGATAAAGGATTGAATTGATAGAGAAAGCACCGTAAAGATCAATTAGCAAGCTATTTGGTCGATAGAGTTAAGAACTGCTTTGCTTACTTATCCCGTGATACAGGATAAAAGTTAGGAATCAAATTATGTAATAGAGTTGATCCACTAAGGTATTGAGCAGCGGTGTAGCATCAGATCCCAAAGATCGTAAGTTCTTTTTTCTTATATTATATTAGGATATTAGGGAGGAAAGTCTTTTTCAAAAATTCTATATCTATATTATATAAATTGCATATATACAATTGAGATAGTTACCTTTCAGAGAATTCTAACACTATATTTTAACACTATTATATATAGGATATAGGGTCGATCCATACTTCATTCCTCTGAAGGTGGGAGAAAAGATAAAGCTTTTTATTGATCAAAAAATTAGAGTTTTAAACTTATGTAATTAACTTCTTCTGGCTAACCCAACAAAAATGGGATACTTTTATGACAATATGACAAATCTAATTCAATTAACATAAAGTAGATTAAGACGGGGCGCAAGCAAAAAGAATCGATTGTCGAGCCGTATGAGGTAGGAAACTCTCAAGTACGGTTCGAAGGGAAGGAGCTACCTATTCCGACCGGGGAGAACAGGCCATTCTACAAGGTGATTCTGAAATTGCAGAGGCTTGGTCCGATCAAGCTGCTGAGTATTGGAAACAAGCTATAGCGCTCAGTCCGGGTAATTATATTGAAGCACAAAATTGGTTGAAGATCACGAGGCGCTTTGAATAAGACCACTCCCTTTTTTAATTCATTAAAATTAGTTGTTGGATCCATCAATCAAATAAAATAGATCGTGTTCCCATGAAAAGATTCAATCAAGAGTTTCATTATATCCTTTCTTTATAAAATCATTGTATGGTATCTCATAGGGATAAAACGGTATAGAATAAAACTAATAAAGCTAGTAAAAGAAAGATACAAGATACGGTGGAATGACTAAATATGGATAAGATATAGCAATGGATCTTATTAATCCTAATGAATGATCTTGTGATTTCTAGTAAAGGAATAGAATATTTCATAGAAGTAGATTCATATGGGTACTTATACATTCAGATATAAGTGTACTAGGTTTAGGTTGCAAAAAAAATTGTTTTTTCGTTTCGCCGGGAAA